CATACAGGCGTTCCAGCCCATTTTAGGGGGTGGACGTGCTATTTGTTTACATCCATTAGTTCGTAAAGGATTCAATGCAGACTTTGATGGGGATCAAATGGCTGTTCATGTACCTTTATCTTTGGAAGCGCAAGCGGAGGCTCGTTTACTTATGTTTTCTCATATGAATCTCTTTTCTCCGGCTATTGGAGATCCCATTTCGGTACCAACCCAAGATATGCTTATTGGACTCTATGTATTAACGATCGGGAATCGTCGAGGTATTTGTGCAAATAGGTATAATCCATGGAATCGCATAAACTATCAAAATGAAACAGTTAATGATTATAAGTATAAATATACTACGAAAGAGAAAGAGCCCTATTTTTGTAGTTCCTATGATGTACTTATAGTTTATCAGCAGAAACGAATCAATTTAGATAGTCCTTTGTGGCTTCGGTGGCGACTAGATCAACGTGTCATTGCCTCAAGAGAAGTTCCTGTCGAAGTTCAATATGAATCTTTGGGTACCTATCATGAAATTTATGGGCACTATCTAATAGTAAGACGTATAAAAAAACAAACCCTTTGTATATACACCCGAACCACTGTTGGTCCTATTTCTTTTTCTCGAGAAATAGAAGAAGCCATACAGGGGTTTTGTCAGGCCTACTCATACGGTACCTAAGCTAAGGAATTATGTAATACCGCGGGAATTTGGATCTCTCCGGTTCAACTGGAATCATAATTCCTTAATTTCTACATGAATCGAGATCCAGTAAAGGAGGTCTTCGAATCACTGACTCAAACCCATTGGCGAATCCTACTCAGCGGAATAGAGAAGTACTTATGGCAGAATGGGCTGATCTGTTCTTTTACAATAAAGCGATAGATGGGTCTGCCATGAAACGACTTATTAGCAGATTAATAGATCACTTCGGAATGGCATATACATCGCACACCCTGGATCAAGTAAAGACTCTGGGTTTCCAGCAAGCCACTGCTACATCCATTTCATTAGGAATTGATGATCTTTTAACAGTACCTTCTAAGGGGTGGTTAGTCCAAGATGCTGAACAACAAAGTTTCATTTTAGAAAAGCACCATCATTATGGGAATGTACACACAGTAGAAAAATTACGCCAATCCATTGAGATATGGTATGCTACAAGTGAATATTTGAGACAAGAAATGCATCCTAATTTTAGGATGACTGATCCTTCTAATTCAGTCCATATAATGTCCTTTTCGGGAGCTAGAGGAAATGCATCTCAGGTACACCAATTAGTAGGTATGAGAGGATTAATGTCGGATCCCCAAGGACAAATGATTGATTTACCGATTCAAAGCAATTTACGCGAAGGACTTTCTTTAACGGAATATATCATTTCCTGCTACGGAGCCCGCAAAGGAGTTGTGGATACTGCTGTACGAACATCAGATGCTGGATACCTCACGCGTAGACTTGTTGAAGTAGTTCAACACATTGTTGTACGTAGAACAGATTGTGGCACTACCCGAGGCATTTCCGTGAGTCCTAGAAATGGGATGACGGAAAGAATTTGGGTCCAAACACTAATTGGTCGTGTATTAGCATACAATATATATATGGGTCCACGTTGCATTGCCGCTCAAAATAAAGATATTGGGGTTGGACTTGTCACTCGATTCATAACCTTTCGAACACAACCAATATATATTCGAACCCCCTTTCTTTGCAGGAGTATATCTTGGATCTGTCGATTATGTTATGGTCAGAGTCCCACTCATGGCGACCTGGTCGAATTAGGAGAAGCAGTAGGTATTATTGCGGGTCAATCAATCGGCGAACCGGGGACTCAACTAACATTAAGAACTTTTCATACCGGTGGAGTATTCACAGGTGGTACTGCAGAACATGTACGAGCTCCTTTTAAGGGAAAAATCAAATTCAATGAGGATTTGGTTCATCCCACACGTACACGTCATGGGCATCCTGCTTTTCTATGTTATATAGACCTGTATGTAACTATTGAGAGTCACGATATTCTACATAATGTGAATATTCCACCCAAAAGTTTTCTTTTAGTTCAAAATGATCAATATGTAGAATCAGAACAAGTGATTGCTGAGATTCGCGCTGGAACATCCACTTTCAATTTTAATAAAGTTAAAGAGAAAGTTCGAAAACATATTTATTCTGACTCAGAGGGAGAAATGCACTGGAGTACCGATGTGTACCATGCACCTGAATATAAATATGGTAATGTTCATCTCTTACCCAAAACAAGTCATTTATGGATATTATCAGGAGCTCTGTGCAGATCCAGTATAGTGCCTTTTTCGCTCCACAAGGATCAAGATCAAATGAATGTTCATTCTGTTGAACGGAGATCTATTTCTGACCTCTCCGTGACTAATGATCAAGTGAGACACAAATTGTTTAGTTCGAATCCTTACGGTAAAAAGGGGGGGGTTCTTGATTATTCAGGACCTGATCGAATCATATCCAACGGTCATTGGAATTTCATATATCCTACCA